ATACCCGATTCATTCGTAAATCCGTTTTTTTTATAAAATTTTGCATTGAACAACTGTCTATAACTATTTTTCTAGGTATCATAAATATTCCAAGAATTACTACACAACTTTTTTTTGAATTAACAAAAACAATTCTTGATAAATATATTTACAAGAATGAAGAAAATGGAGAAAAAAAAAAAACCATTTTTTTTATTTCGACTATAAAAAATTTAATATCCAATAAAAAAAAAAAGAGTTATGACCTGTGCTCTTTATCACAAGCATATGTATTTTACAAATTATCACAAATTAAAGTTAGTCACTTTTCTAAATTAAAGGCTGTTCTTGAATATAACATATGCATAACATCCTTTTTTGTTAAGAATCAAATAAAGGATTTTTTTCAAGAACAAGGAATCTTTCATTATGAATTGAAAGATAAAACCTTTTTAAATTCCGAAGTAAATCAATGGAAAAACTGGTTACGAAGTCATTCTCAATACAATTTACCTCATATTACATGGGCTAGATTAGTAACCCAAAAATGGAAAAAGCAAATAAACCAAGACTCTCTAGTTCTAAATCCAAGTTTAACCAAAGCGGATTCATATGAAAAAAACCAATTTGATAATTACAAAAAACAAAAATTTTTTGAGGACAACTCGTTATTAAATCCAAAACAGAATTTAAAAAAAGATTCTATATATAATCTTTTTTGCTACAAATCCATGAATTCTACAGAAAAAATTTTTGACATGTCTATAGGCATTGCTCTAGATAATTGTTTAGTCTCTTGTTTTCTAGAAAAATATAATATTCGGGGTATAGGGGAACTTCGGCATAGAAAATATTTGGATTGGAGAATTATCAACTTTTGGTTTATAAAAAAAGTAAATATTGAGTCCTGGGTTGATACCAAGAGTCAAAAAAAATATATTAAGACTCAAGCTCATAATTCTCAAAGAATTGATAAAATAATTAAGACGGATCTTGCCAATAAAAAAAGAAACTTTTTTGATTGGATGGGAATGAATGAAAAAATGCTAAATCATCGTATAAAAAATTTTGAATTTTTTTTCTTTCCAGAATTTTTTTTCTTTCCAGAATTTTTCTTATTTTCTAGTACATATAAAATGAAACCATGGGTCATACCAATTAAATTACTTCTTTTCAATTTTAATGAAAAAAAAAATGTTAATAAAAAAATCACTCTAAAGAAAAAAGGTTTTATACCATCAAACGAAAAAAAATCCCTTCGGTTTTATAATCTAAATAAAGAAGAAAAAGAATTGGCAGGTCAAGGAGAGCTTGAATCAGATAAAGAAAAAAAAAAAAATCTTGAATCAGCTCTATCAAACCAAGAAAAAAATATTGAAGAAAATTATGCAGAATCAAAGATAAAAAAACGTCAAAAGAAAAAACAATACAAAAGCAATACCGAAACGGAACTTGATTTATTTCTCACAAGGTATTCGCGTTTTCAATTGCGATGGAATTTGTTTTTTAATAAAAAAGTTCTCAATAATGTAAAAATATACTGTCTCTTGGTTAGACTAAAAAATCCAAACGAGATATTGATATCTTCTATTGAAAGAGGAGAGATGAACCTAGAAATTCTAACGATTGACAAGAATTTCACTTTTGCAAAATTAATGAAAAAAAGAATGTTTATTATTGAACCTGTCCGTTTGTCTGTAAAAAACGATGGACAGCTTATTATATATAGAACCATTGGTATTTCATTGGTTCATAAAAATAAACACAAAATAAGTAAAAGATACAAAAAAAAAAACTATATTGATAAAAAAAATAATTATGATTTCTTTGTCCCTGAAAATATTCTATCCCCTAAACGACGTAGAGAATTTCGAATTTTAATTTGTTTCAACTTAAAAAAAAAAAATGCGAGGGATAGAAATTCAAGATTTGATAGAAATATTCAAAACTTGACCACAGTTTTGCATAAAAAGAAAGATCTTGATAAGGATCAAAATAACCTAATTAAAGTAAAATCCTTTCTTTGGCCCAATTTTAGATTAGAAGATTTAGCTTGTATGAATCGATATTGGTTTAATACTACTAACGGAAATCATTTCAGTATGATAAGAATACATATGTATACGCGATTTCAAATTCATTAATGATAGATCCTTTTTACTATATATAATATATAAGTTACGATATATGAAAACAATTGTATGCACAAATATGAGGGATTGTTTTAAATTAAATCTTTATACATGAGATTCATTTAATCAATGACATAGATACCAATCAGAGCGGATCCATAAATAAATTAACAGAATCCTGCCCTTTTAGATCTAAATTTAGACTTTTTTTTTTATTAAGAATTAAGAAGTTGATAATTAAATTCAGATTCTTGTACAAAAAAATTACCATTATTATTACTGATCAGTAAAATTAATATCTTTCAATTCATATTAAAATTAAAAAGGGAAGGATTTCTTTTTATGATAAAAAATGCATTCATTTCATTTCAAGAAACAAAAGAAGAAAGCAGGGGATCTGTTGAATTTCAAGTATTCAGTTTCACTAATAAGATACGAAGACTTACTTCACATTTGGAATTGCACAGAAAAGATTATTTATCTCAGAGGGGTCTACGAAAAATTCTGGGAAAACGTCAACGACTGCTGGCTTATTTGTCAAAAAAAAATAGAGTACGTTATAAAGAATTAATTAATCAGTTGAATATTCGGGAATTAAAAACTCGTTAAATTCCAAAAATTTTGAATTAGTTAATTTTTTAGATCTTGAATTTTTTGATAAACTTCTTTTTCAGCAATCTAATTCATGCCAGAACGAATCAAGGAAAAACTTATGAAGAGACCAGTTACAGGAAAGGATCTTATGATAGTCAATATGGGACCTCACCATCCATCCATGCATGGTGTTCTTCGCTTAATTGTTACTCTAGATGGTGAGGATGTTGTTGACTGTGAACCCATATTGGGTTATTTACACAGAGGAATGGAAAAAATTGCAGAAAACCGAGCAATTATACAATATTTACCTTATGTAACGCGATGGGATTATTTAGCTACTATGTTTACAGAAGCAATAACAGTAAATGGACCAGAACAATTGGGAAATATTCAAGTTCCTAAAAGGGCCAGCTATATCAGAGTAATTATGCTGGAATTGAGTCGTATAGCTTCTCATCTTTTATGGCTCGGCCCTTTTATGGCAGATATTGGGGCACAGACTCCCTTTTTCTATATTTTCAGAGAACGAGAATTTGTGTATGATCTATTCGAAGCTGCCACCGGGATGAGAATGATGCATAATTTTTTTCGTATTGGAGGAATAGCGGCTGATTTACCTTATGGTTGGATAGATAAATGTTTGGATTTTTGTGATTATTTTTTAACAGAGGTTGTTGAATATCAAAAACTTATTACACGAAATCCTATTTTTTTAGAACGGGTTGAAGGCGTTGGGATTATTGGTGGGGAAGACGCAATAAATTGGGGTTTATCCGGACCAATGCTACGCGCATCCGGAATACCATGGGATCTTCGTAAAGTTGATCGTTATGAGTCTTACGATGAATTTGAATGGGAAATTCAGTGGCAAAAACAAGGAGATTCATTAGCTCGTTATTTAGTACGACTTAGCGAAATGACAGAATCCATCAAAATTATTCAACAGGCTCTGGAAGGACTTCCAGGGGGTCCCTATGAGAATTTAGAAAGCAGGGGCTTTGATAGAAAAAGGAATCCAGAATGGAATGATTTTGAATATCGATTCATTAGTAAAAAACCTTCTCCTACTTTTGAATTATCGAAACAAGAACTTTATGTAAGAGTTGAAGCTCCAAAAGGGGAATTGGGCATTTTTCTCATAGGAGATCAAAGTGGTTTTCCTTGGAGATGGAAAATCCGACCACCGGGTTTTATTAATTTGCAAATTCTTCCTGAACTAGTTAAAAGAATGAAATTGGCTGATATTATGACGATACTCGGTAGCATAGATATAATTATGGGAGAAGTTGATCGTTAAAATGATAATTTATTCAACAGAAGTACAAACTATAAATTCTTTTATTAGATTTGAATCTTTAAAAGAGGTCTATGGACTCATATGGATATTTGTCCCTATATTTTCTCTTGTATTGGGAATCATAACAGGTGTACTAGTAATTGTGTGGTTAGAAAGAGAAATATCTGCAGGGATACAACAACGTATTGGACCTGAATACGCCGGCCCGTTGGGAATTCTTCAAGCTCTAGCCGACGGGACAAAACTACTTTTCAAAGAGGATCTTCGCCCATCTAGAGGAAATACTCCTTTATTTAGTATTGGACCATCTATAGCAGTTATCTCCATTTTACTAAGTTATTCAGTAATTCCCTTTAGCAATCACCTTGTTTTAGCGGATCTCAATATCGGTATTTTTTTATGGATTGCCATCTCAAGTATTGCTCCGATTGGACTTCTTATGTCAGGATATGGATCAAATAATAAATATTCTTTTTTAGGTGGTCTGCGAGCTGCTGCCCAATCGATTAGTTATGAAATACCATTAACTCTATGTGTTTTATCAATATCTCTACGTGCGATTCGTTGAAACATAATTGACTATTCTGTTTCTTAGAGACGAATAAGTTAAAAAACGGAATATATATATTTATCTTTCGGATTAATCTTAATAAAAGGAATTTGATAGTTATATATGAGTGAAAAAAACTGCTCAAAAATTAGCAGTAAAAAAAAATTGAGTCTCATTTCCTATGTACAAAGGTTAAGCGGAAATAAACATAAGCGTAAGAATCATTTTACCCCAAGGTTGGTTGATTAGTCATCCTGGCTTGAAGCGGGTTAAAAAAAAGATTAACCGTATGACGTTTTCACTATCAGTTATATAGATTAACATACATGTATTACAAAGTGAGCGGCAATTAGGTAAAAATGAGTGGATGGTTAGAAACACCAAAATACACAAAGAATTTGTAATAGAGATTAACCAAATTGAAAACGATATTTATGCATAACATAAGATAACAAAAAAAAAGAAGGTTCATTGGGGCTTGAAATTAGTAGAAATGATCAGACAGTACTCCCCAAGATTCCGATTCAGAGTATGCTCCTATCCACCGATAAATGTAATGACTATCAGAAACGAAATAATCCTTTATTTTTTAAGTCTACCAACTTTTTTTCTAAAAAAGAAAGAAGAATAGGAACGAAACAAGGATATTCTTTTTCATATATTTTGAAAATAAAATAGAATTTCTGTCATGAATAATAAACTAATAGGATGTCTAATTCTTTTTCGTAATTGAAAACTACGATGGGCTGAAATACCCATTTTTATTTTTACAAGGAGTATTTTATTAAACGATTAAGTTATTACTCAACAAATATAAATTCAAATTTGTAAAGGATGAGATGAATTCCGAAGCGCTTTTTTTTTATTTTGAGCAGACAGAATTCCATTGGTATAATTAGGGACCCCAGATATATTTATATTTAATCCATTTTAGAACACATCATATCCATCTAAATAATACTAATCTGGCCCTTAGATTTATTTATGGCCCCCGAGGAGCCGTATGAGGCGAAGACCTCATGTACGGTTTTGTAATAGCGGTGAGAATAGTAATGTTATCACCGACTAGGATTATCTAACAGTTTAAGTACAGTTGATATAGTTGAGGCACAATCAAAATATGGTTTTTGGGGATGGAATTTGTGGCGTCAACCTATAGGTTTTCTCATTTTTCTAATTTCTTCCCTAGCGGAATGCGAGAGGTTACCGTTTGATTTACCAGAAGCGGAAGAAGAATTAATAGCAGGTTATCAAACTGAATATTCCGGTATTAAATTTGGTTTATTTTACGTTGCTTCTTATCTAAATCTATTAATTTCCTCATTATTTGTAACAGTTCTCTACTTAGGCGGTTGGAATATTTCTATTCCGTATATATCTATTCTGGAGCTATTTGAAAGGGATCCAATTTTTGGAACAACAATTGGTATCTTTATTACATTAGCTAAAACTTATTTGTTCTTGTTTATTTCTATCGCAACAAGATGGACTTTACCTAGGTTAAGAATGGATCAACTATTAAATCTTGGATGGAAATTTCTTTTACCGATTTCCCTTGGTAATCTATTATTAACAACTTCTTTCCAACTCTTTTCACTCTAAATTGAAAATGAATCCAACATATTCATTACTTGTTTTAAACAAGAGAAAAAAACAAAGATCAAATTATTCATAGATAATTACAATATGCTTCCTATGATAACCGGGTTCATGAATTATGGTCAACAAACCCTACGGGCTGCAAGGTATATTGGTCAAGGTTTCATGATTACCTTATCCCACACAAATCGTTTACCTGTAACTATTCAATATCCCTATGAAAAATTAATAACATCGGAACGTTTCCGCGGTCGAATCCATTTCGAATTTGATAAATGCATTGCTTGTGAAGTATGTGTTCGAGTATGTCCTATAGATCTGCCTGTTGTTGATTGGAAATTAGAAACAAATATTCGAAAAAAACGATTGCTTAATTACAGTATTGATTTTGGAATTTGTATATTTTGTGGTAATTGTGTTGAGTATTGTCCAACAAATTGTTTGTCAATGACTGAAGAATATGAATTTTCAACTTATGATCGTCACGAATTGAATTATAATCAAATAGCTTTGGGTCGTTTACCAATGTCAGTAATTGACGATTACAGTATTCGAACAGTTTTGAATTCACCTCAAACAAAAAATGGCTAAAATTAATTTTATTAAAAAAAGAATTCAAAACTGTTGAATTATATAAAGAAGTTAATTAAAAACTTGTATTGTATTTATATAATAATATTAAGTATTAAGGCTCATTCTTTTAATATAATATATTCGTAATTACTTTCTTGAAATAGATAGGTTGAAAATAAACTTTAGAATAAAAAAGGCGAGACTGTCTAATAATTGTATCTACATCAATTCATATCCATTAGATTCTAATTTCACTCTATTAGAAACATATTAAAAATTAATTCCCCGGTTAAATTAATAAGGTCATGAAAAGGATTTCGATTTTTTTCTTATTTTAATAATATAATGGATTTGCCTGGACCAATACATGATTTTCTTTTAGTTTTTCTGGGATCCGGTCTTCTAGTAGGAGGTTTGGGAGTGGTATTACTTCCCAACCCAATATTTTCAGCCTTTTCCTTAGGATTTGTTCTTGTTTGTATATCTTTATTGTATATTCTAGCAAATTCCCATTTTGTAGCTGCTGCACAACTCCTTATTTACGTGGGGGCCATAAATATTTTAATCATATTTGCTGTGATGTTCATGAATGATTCAGAATATTCCACAGATTTCAATCTGTGGACTGTTGGAGATGGGATTACTTCATTGGTTTGTACAACTATTCTTTTTTCATTAATTTCTACTATTCTCGATACGTCATGGTACGGGGTTATTTGGACTACAAGATTAAACCAGATTTTGGAGCAAGATTTAATAAGTAATAGTCAACAAATAGGAATTCATTTATCAACAGATTTTTTTCTTCCATTTGAACTCATTTCAATAATTCTTTTAGTTGCTTTGATAGGTGCAATTTCTGTGGCTCGCCAATAAAAAAAAGGTTCTAATTTAGTAAAGACCAAAGAAAACTTTGTGTATGTGATGCTATTTTTTTTCGTTCATTCAATTAAAATGAAATTGGATTGAATAGTATTTGATATTTTAAATATAAATTTTTATATTTGATATAGATTTGAAAATTTTTTCCCTAATATAGTTTTTATTCGTACTTTTTTGTTATATTCTAGTTGATTGAATCCGGTGAATTGTTTTTATTATTCATATTGAAATTAATCAAAATTGATAAGGAGTTGCTGAATGATACTCGAGCATGTACTTGTTTTGAGTGCCTATTTATTTTTGATTGGTCTTTATGGATTGATCACGAGTCGAAATATGGTTAGGGCTCTTATGTGTCTTGAACTTATACTCAATGCAGTTAATATGAATTTCGTAACATTTTCTGATTTTTTTGATAATTCCCAACTAAAAGGGGATATTTTCTGCATTTTTGTTATAGCAATTGCAGCCGCTGAAGCAGCTATTGGATTAGCTATAGTCTCGTCAATTTATCGTAACAGAAAATCAACTCGCATCAACCAATCGACCTTATTAAATAAGTAGCATAAATAAAAAAATTATAGGTTGAAATTTGCATATATAATAGGTTATTACTTACTAAATTATATTTGTGAAAATCTAAGAAATCAAAGCATTTTAGCCGCATTTTTTATCAATTGAGCCAGAATTAATTAAAAAAATTCTATTAAAGGAAATCATCGCTTCATCTAGTATTTTAATATATCATTTAGTTAGAAGTTTACTAGAGTGAAAATTTATGACATTCAAAAAACTATAAATCCTATGTCACATTCAGTAAAAATTTATGATACCTGTATAGGATGTACTCAATGTGTCCGAGCATGCCCTACAGACGTATTAGAAATGATACCTTGGGATGGATGTAAAGCTAAGCAAATAGCTTCTGCTCCAAGAACCGAGGATTGTGTTGGTTGTAAGAGATGTGAATCTGCCTGTCCAACGGATTTTTTGAGCGTTCGAGTTTATTTATGGCATGAAACAACTCGAAGCATGGGTCTAGCTTATTGATACGTTACCGAAAACCTCATTTGAATAAATTTGGAATACATTTTATTTTTTTTTATTGACAAGTACTCGTACTCAAAAAAGTTAAATTATATTTTTTATTTATATATTTTTTTTGAGTACGCGTTCTTTGGACCTGGTGTATCTTGTCTTTACCACGAATTATTTTCCTTGGTTAACAATAATTGTTGTTTTTCCAATATCTGCCGGTTCGTTAATGTTATTTCTCCCGCATAGGGGAAATAAAGTCAATAAGTGGTATACTATATGCATTTGTATCTTAGAACTTCTTCTAACGACCTACGCTTTTTGTTATAATTTTAAAATGGACGATCCATTAATTCAACTGTCCGAAGATTATAAATGGATCAATTTTTTTGATTTTTACTGGAGACTGGGAATAGATGGACTTTCTATAGGAACGATTTTACTGACGGGATTTATTACTACTTTAGCTACTTTAGCGGCTTTTCCAGTTACTCGCGATTCCCGATTATTCCATTTCCTGATGTTAGCAATGTACAGCGGTCAAATAGGATCATTTTCTTCTCGGGATCTTTTACTTTTTTTCATCATGTGGGAATTAGAATTAATTCCCGTTTATCTACTTTTAGCCATGTGGGGCGGAAAGAAACGTTTGTATTCAGCTACAAAATTTATTTTATACACTGCAGGAAGTTCTATTTTTTTATTAATAGGAGTTTTAGGTATAAGTTTATATGGTTCGAACGAACCAACATTAAATTTAGAACTATTAGCTAATCAATCTTATCCCGTCACACTCGAAATACTATTTTATATTGGATTTCTTATTGCTTTTGCCGTCAAATCACCGATTATACCTTTACATACTTGGTTACCTGACACCCACGGCGAGGCACATTACAGTACCTGTATGCTTCTCGCTGGAATCTTATTAAAAATGGGAGCATATGGGTTGGTTCGAATCAATATGGAATTATTACCTCACGCCCATTCTATGTTTTCTCCTTGGTTGATGGTAGTTGGTACAATCCAAATAATTTATGCAGCTTCAACATCTCCCGGTCAACGTAATTTAAAAAAGAGAATAGCCTATTCTTCTGTATCTCATATGGGTTTTATAATTATAGGTATTGGTTCTATAACGGATCCTGGGCTTAATGGAGCTATTTTACAAATAATCTCTCATGGATTTATTGGCGCAGCACTTTTTTTCTTGGCAGGAACGAGTTATGATAGAATTCGGCTTGTTTATCTTGATGAAATGGGTGGAATGGCTATCTCCATTCCAAAGATATTTACAATGTTCACTATCTTATCGATGGCTTCCCTTGCATTACCGGGCATGAGTGGTTTTATTGCAGAATTAATCGTTTTTTTTGGAATAATTACCAGCCAAAAATATTTCTTAATTTCAAAAATTTTAATTATTTTTGTAATGGCAATTGGAATGATATTAACTCCTATATATTTATTATCTATGTCACGCCAAATGTTCTATGGATACAAGTTAATTAATGTCAAAAACTTTTCTTTTTTTGATTCTGGACCCCGAGAGTTATTTCTTTCAATCTCTATTCTTCTACCCATAATTGGTATTGGGATTTATCCTGATTTTGTGCTCTCATTAGCAAGTGACAAGGTCGAATCCATTTTATCTAATTATTTTTATGGATAGTTTTCAGGAAATAAAAAAAAGCATTAAATTGAATTATAATCAGAAGTCTTTGGTCTTTGTATTGTGAGAACCTTTTGAATCATTGTATTACTTGATTCAAAAGGTTCTTGATGATTTACTACTAAATAAAACTAAATTAGATTTCTTAACTTAATATGAAGTTATATATGGATGCTATTCTTTTTTATTTGGATTCCTTTCTTTTTTGGTTAATGTTTTATTTAATTCGATGTAAATGAACCATAACTATGTAAACCTATTCCTAAAAGATTGACGCCAAAATAGCATATCCAAATTAAAAGAAAGCCTATCGAAGCCACAATTGCAGAATTTATACCCCGAGCATTCCTATTTGTTTTAATATGTAAATAAATTGCGAATATGGTCCAAGTAATAAATGCCCAGGTTTCTTTTGGATCCCAATTCCAATATGAGCCCCACGTCTCATTAGCCCATACAGCTCCTGAAAGAATGCCGACGGTTAAAAAGATAAATCCAAGACTAATAATACGAAAACTCCAATAATCTAATTGTTCAATCAATTGATACCTATAATAATTTCGAGAAAAACTAAAATTAATGTTTTGTTGTAGTAAAATAGAATTTCTTTCATTTATGTAGTAAAGTACATCAAAAGAAAATAATTCATTTAATAAAAAATGTTTTTTCATATTCTTTTTCCAAAAAGTGGGTCCGACTTTGCGAAATGTAATGACTAAAAGAGCTATTGATAATAATGATCCGCATAATAGAGCGCCATAGCCTAATATCATCATACTTACGTGCATCATTAACCACTGGGACTGGAGAGCTGGTACTAATATTGCAGACTGAGGCATTTTGTTTAAAAGACCTGAAGTAGCAAAACCCTGAATAAAAATAGCACTTGGCGCAGTTATTGCGTTTAAGTGATTTTTTTGTTTTTTATTAAAATAGGAAATCATATGAATAATTGAAAAAGCCCACGAAAGAAAAATTAATGATTCATATAAATTACTTAATGGAAAATGTCCTGAATAAATCCAACGAGTGAATAATAATCCTGTTATACCAAAAAAGGTAATTACGATTCCTTTATCTGATGAATCAAAAAATCCTATGATTTCATCTAAATTAACTAATAAAGTTAAAAAATAAATTGTCAGTACAATTGAAACGATCGAAAAAGATATATGAGTTAATATATGCTCTAAAATTGAAAAAATCATAAAAAATTTGTTAAAAATTAATAAATTAATACTAGGTTTTACCCAATTTTAGAAAAAAAGTCGGGTATTAATTTGATTATAAAACTTATAATATCTCTTTTATAAGATCTTATGCCGCTACTCGGACTCGAACCGAGATGCTTTAGCACTGCTTCCTAAGAGCAGCGTGTCTACCAATTTCACCATAGCGGCAACTTGTTCAAAACAATACTAACAAGTTTTTAGTTAATCGTCGAGATTCAAATTTAAATTAAAGAAGCCAATTCAATGGAATTTACAATTGATTTCATTTATTCACTTATTGTGGATAGATGCTTTTATAATTATAACTTAGATTCCAAGTAAAGAATATAAGAATTCAGAGAAATAATAATTTCTATAAGGTATAAAGTGCAAAATTTTTAACTTAAATTAATTTCAAGAACCTATGGATTTCGCTTAAAGATCTTGTATTGCCTCTTAACGAGGCAATACAAGATCTTTATTTATTATTGTATTCAAGTTAGTGATAGGGAAAATAAGAATCCCCCCCCACCCCTTTCTTTTTTATTTATATAATATATATTTTTTTTTCTTTTGGTTCCTATTTTTTTTATTTTATATGTATTATAAAAAATTCTAAAAAATTTGTTTTTTAATTAGGCTAATTCTAATTATTCTAGTGTTTTTTATTTATTTTGTTGTACAAAAAAACTTTTGGAATTACCTGTAGAAAGTGATTTCCCTAACGAAAAAGCTTTCAACGATGTCCAATATCCCTTCCTTTTCCAAATTTTTTTACGAATACGCTTTTTCGAGATAGAAGTACGTTTTTTTGGAACTGCCATTCAAAAATGAAAAAAGTTTTTCAGTGGTATAATTGGATGTCAAAGACATTTATTATTCTATTCTTTCGTACTCCATATCGAGTGATTTTTTTCTTTCAAATTTTATTATTTATTATATATTATTTTCAAAACAAAAAAGATATTCAAAAGACAAAAAAGATATTCAAAAGTTTAAAACCCAACTTTTTTTAATAAAATTTGGTTATTAAAAAGTTTTTTTATTTCACGTTTGAAATCCGTACGAGAGTGCTCATTTAATTAATCTATACCGATGGTATATATTATCAAAAAAAATTATGAAATTTATTCACTTCATATGTATATGTAAAAAAAAAATATCGATTATAATAAAATTTATTGAAAAAAAAAAGCTCACTTAGCGTACTGGAAGACAATAACTAAATTCCATAATTAAAATCCATTCCTTAATAATTCTAAATAATCAAACTCAAATAACTTTTTTAGTTAAAGTTTTTTTATTATATAATTAATATTAAGTATTTTTTTGTCGTGTAAATCTTTGTTCTATTCTTAATATATGTATATAAATTATTGTAATACGGAATTATAATTCACTTTTTCTGTATCTGCATAAAATAACAATTTTATTTAGTAAGAATAAAAAAAAAAAAGACAAATAATTTTTTTGACAGTAACTTAGTAATATTATGTAATCACTTCTAATTTTGAGATTTGAATATATATTTATATTTATTTTCAAAGATTTATGAAGGATTATACTAATTCGAAAAAATTTCTATTTAAGTTTGAAATCACGTGCTTTTTTATTGTCCCCTTTGAAAAAAATATATATATATACAAACCAGTGAATAAGAAATAATAAATTTAAGAATAAAATAAAAAGGGTTTTTTATTTTATGGAACATACATATCAATATTCATGGATCATCCCTTTCATTCCACTTCCAGTACCTATTTTACTAGGAGTTGGTCTTCTACTTTTTCCGACAGCAACAAAAAGCCTTCGACGTATGTGGACTTTTCTGAGTATTTTTTTGTTAAGTATAGTTATGATCTTTTCACTCTATCTATCTATTCAACAAATTTTTATAAGTTGCATTCATCAAAATGTATGGTCTTGGACCATAAATAATGAATTTTCTTTTGAGTTCGGTTACTTTATTGATCCGCTTACTTCTATTATGTCAATATTAATTACAACTGTTGGAATTTTGGTTCTGATTTATAGTGACAACTATATGTCTCATGATCAAGGATATCTGAGGTTTTTTGCTTATATGGGTTTTTTTAATACTTCAATGTTAGGATTAGTTACTAGTTCAAATTTGATCCAAGTTTATTTTTTTTGGGAATTAGTTGGAATGTGTTCGTATTTATTAATAGGTTTTTGGTTCACACGACCTATTGCAGCGGATGCTTGTCAAAAAGCTTTTGTAACTAATCGTGTAGGGGATTTTGGTTTATTATTAGGAATTTTAGGTCTTTATTGGATAACTGGAAGTTTCGAATTTCAGGATTTGTTCGAAATATTCAATAATTTAATATTAAATAATAGAGTAAATCCCTTATTCCTTACTTTGTGTGCATTTCTATTATTTGTGGGTCCTATTGCTAAATCCGCACAATTTCCTCTTCATGTATGGTTACCTGATGCCATGGAGGGCCCTACTCCTATTTCGGCTCTTATACATGCTGCTACTATGGTAGCGGCGGGAATTTTTCTTGTAGCTCGTCTTCTTCCTCTTTTTATAGTTATCCCTTCTATAATGTATATAATATCTTTGATAGGTATAATAACAGTACTCTTAGGAGCCACTTTAGCTCTTGCTCAAAAAGACATTAAGAGAGGTTTAGCCTATTCTACAATGTCTCAACTGGGTTATATGATGTTAGCTCTAGGTATGGGGTCTTATCGATCCGCTTTATTTCATTTGATTACTCATGCTTATTCGAAAGCTTTGTTGTTTTTAGGATCGGGATCCATTATTCATTCAATGGAAGCTATAGTTGGATATTCTCCCGATAAAAGTCAGAATATGATTCTTATGGGTGGTTTGACAAAACATGTGCCGATTACAAAAACTGCCTTTTTAGTAGGAACACTTTCTCTTTGTGGTATTCCCCCCCTTGCTTGTTTTTGGTCTAAAGATGAAATTCTTAATGATAGTTTGTTGTTTTCACCAATTTTTGCAATAATAGCTTGTTCAACAGCGGGATTAACCGCATTTTATATGTTTCGGATTTATTTACTTACTTTTGAAGGACATTTAAACACTTATTTTATAAATTACAGTGGAAAAAAAAGTAGCTCCTTCTATTCAATCTCTTTATGGGGTAAAGAAGAAGAAAAAAAACTTAATAGAAATTTTTTGTTAGTACCATTATTAACAATGAATAATACGAAAAGAGCTTCTTTTTTTGGCAATAAAACATATAAAATTAGTAATAATGTAAGAAATAAAACTTTTATTACTGTTGAAAATTTTGGACTTAATACAAGAACTTTCTATTATCCCCATGAATCAGACAATACTATTCTATTTCCTATGCTTGTATTGCTTTTATTTACTTTGTTTATTGGAGCCATAGGAATTCCTTTCAATCAAGAAGGAATAGACTTTGATATATTATCAAAATTATTCACGCCGTCGATAAACCTTTTGCATA